TGTAACAAGTAGTTTTGTTGGTTGGTTAATTGGTCACATTTTATTCATGAAATGGGTTGGATTGGTATTATCCTGGATACGGCAAAATCATTCTATTCAATCTAATGTACTTATTCGATCTAATAAGTACCTTGTGTCAGAATTGAGAAATTCTATGGCTCGAATCTTTAGTATTCTCTTATTTATCACCTCTGTCTACTATTTAGGCAGAATGCCATCGCCTATTGTTACTAAGAAACTGAAAGAAACCTCAGAAATGGAAGAAAGAGGGGAAAGTGAGGAAGAAACAGATGTAGAAATAGAAACGACTTCCGAAACGAAGGGGACTAAACAGGAACAAGAGGGATCCACCGAAGAAGACCCTTCTCTTTGTTCGGAAGAACAGGAGGATCCGGACAAACTAGATGAAACGGAAGAGATCCGAGTGAATGGAAAGGAAATACTTAAAGATGAGGAAGATAAAGACCTCTTTTGGTTTGAAAAACCTCTTGTAACTCTTCTTTTCGACTATAAGCGATGGAATCGTCCATTACGATATATAAAAAATGATCGATTTGAAAATGCTGTAAGCAATAAAATGTCACAATATTTCTTTCACACATGTCCAAGTGATGGAAAAAAAATCATATCTTTTACATATCCACCCAGTTTGTCGACTATTGAGGAAATAATACAAAAAAAGATGTCTTTATACACGACAGAAAAAGGATCCCCAGAGGACCTGTATAATAATTGGGTTTATACAAATAAAAAAAAAAAAAACAACTTGAGTAATGAGTTAATAAATCGAATAGAAGCTATAGAGAAGGGGTCTGTTTCAATAGATGTACTTGAAAAACGGATCCGATTGTGCCATGATGAGAATGAACAAAAATGCTTGCCTAAATGGTATGATCCGTTTTTCAACGGACCATATCGTGGAACAATTACAAAGGTTGATTCACAAAACAAAAAAGTAGTAAACTCAAAAGAAGAACATCCGTTTGAAGAGAAAAGAAATACTTTTCATTTTAATAGAAAATTGTTATCAACAGACATTGATAATCCGATTACCTCAATCGGTGAATTCGACGACGAGTCGGCGTCTAGTTTTCATTTAAAAGAAATTTTTTTAGATAACGAAGAAAAAAGTCTTGATTCAGAAAATAAAAATAAAAACTTCAAACAACTCTTTGATGCAATTAAAAACGATTCAAATGATCAAGCGCTTAGAAAACATGAAATTGAGATAGAAAAAATGAACAAAAAACTTCCCCGGTGGTCATATAAATTGATCGATGATTTGGAACAACAGGAAGAAGAAAATCCGGAGGAATCACCGGGTAATCCGGGTATTCGTTCAAGAAAAGCTAAACGTGTAGTAATTTATACTGATAAAGATCAGAATATACATACCGATACTAGTACCGATAGTGATCAAGCAGAAGAAATAGCTTTGATACGTTACTCACAACAATCGGATTTTCGTCGTGATCTAATCAAAGGCTCGACGCGGGCTCAAAGACGTAAAACCCTTATTTTGGAAATGTTTCAAGCAAACGCGCACTCCCCACTTTTTTTGGACAGACTTAATAAAACATCTTTTTCTTTTGATATCTCCAAAATGAGTATGGACAAAGGGCTGGAATTCAAAACCGCCAATTCAGAAAATGCTAAAAAAATGGAGGCAGCTATTAAAGAAAAAACAGATAAAAGTGATCGATTAGCAATAGCGGAAACTTGGGATTCTGTTACATTTGCTCAACCCATACGGGGTTCTATGTTAGTAGCCCAATCGATTGTTAGAAAATATATAATTTTGCCCACACTGATAATAGGTAAAAACCTCATCCGTATCTTATTATGGCAATCGCCAGAGTGGGACGAAGATTTTCAAGAATGGAAAAAAGAAATGCACATTAAATGCACCTATAATGGTGTTCAATTATCAGAAACAGAATTTCCCCAAGCCTGGTTGACAGACGGTATTCAGATAAAAATCTTGTTTCCTTTTTCACTAAAGCCTTGGCATAAATCTAAACAAACATCTCTTCAAGTGTATCCAATAAAAAAGAAAGTAAAAAAAAAAAAATTTTGTTTTTTAACGGTATGGGGTCGCGAAACTGAACAACCCTTTGGCCCTCCCCGAAAAAACTCGCCTTTTTTTAAACCCATTTTAAAAGAATTCAAAAAAGAAATGAGAAATAGATTTTTTATAGTTCCAAAAACATTAAAAAATGGAACAAAAGGATTTATGAAAGTTGAAAAAGAAAAGACAACATCGATTATCAAAATAGTTTTCTTTTTAAAAAGAAAAATGAAAGAATTTATATTTGTATTTGTAAAAGTGAATCCTACTCCTTTAGTAGGATCACAGAAAATATATGAATCGAACGAAAATGAAAAGAATTCCATCCTAAGTAATAAGATTACCTATGAATCGAACATTCAAAAAAAATCGATGATAGATTTGACAAATTATTCATTGACAGAAAAAAAAATAAAAGATCTGTCCGATCATACAATCATAATCAGAAATCAAATCGAAAGAGTTGCAAAGGATAAAAAAAGAATATTTCTAATTTCAGATAGAAATCCTAGTCCTGACGAAACGGGTTGGTATGAAAAGGAGAAAGGGCGAGAATCCAAAAAAGGTATTTGGCAGATATTAAAAAAGATATTAAAAAAAAGAAGTACAAGATTAATACGCAAATGGTCTTATTTTTTAAAATCTTTGATTCAAAAAATATACATGGAAACTCTTCTATTTACCATTATTAGTACCAAAGACTATGCAAAATTTTTCATTGAATCGATAAAAAAATCTCTCAATAAACATATTTATAATGATGAAAAAGACAAAAGGGTAATTGATGAAACAAATCAAAACACAATTGAATTTATTTCAACTATAAATAGATCATTTTCTAATATTACCAATATTATTAATAATAGTAATAAGAATTCACTGACTTATTACGACTTATTTTCTTTATCTCAAGCATATGTATTTTTAAAATTATCACAAACTCAAGTTATTAACTTATATCGCTTGGGATCTTTACTTCAATATCACGGAGCATCCACTCTTATCAAGAAGAAAATAAAGGATTACTTAGGAAGCCAGGGAATATTTGATTTCAAATTAAAACAGAAGAAACTTCTGAATTCTGGAATAAATGACTGGAAAAATTGGTTAAGGAGTCATTATCAATATAATTTACCTAAGATTCGATGGTCGAGAATAGTACCACAAAAATGGCGAAATAGAATCAATCAACGTCGTACAATTAAAAAGAAAGGCTTCCCATTTTCGCATTCATATGCAAAAGAAAAAGACCAATTCATTTATTACAAAAAACAAAAGAATTTTAGAATAAATTCATTGACAAATCAAAAAGAAAAATTAAAAAAACATTACAGATATGATCTTTCATCATACAAATATCTTCATTATGAAGATGTGAAGAACTCACCACCCATTTCTCGGTCTCCATTCCAAATAAGGGGAGGCCGAGAAATTCCGTATAATTACAATAATTACAACAGACCAAAATCCGAATCATTCTTTTATGTACCAGAAAAAATAGCCATTGATGATTATTTAATAATGGGAGAGTATGTTTTTAATACAGGTAAAAATCTGGATAGAAAATATTTGGATTGGGGAATTCTCAATTTGTGTCTTAAAAAAAATATCAATATTGAATACTGGACTCATATGGATACCAGGACCTTTAGTCAAGACACTAGGACTCGATCCAATGATTATCGAATTGTTGAGAACAAAAATCTTTTTTTTCTTAGGATTCATCAGGAAATCAACCCATCCAATCAAAAAAAAAACCTTTTTGATTGGATGGGAATGAATGAGGAAATGCTATATTATTCCATATCGAGTATCGAGCCTTGGTTCTTTCTAGAATTTGTACTACGATATGATACATATAAGATGAAACCTTGGATCATACCAATCAAATCACTTTTTTTTAATTTTTATGGGAAGGAACGCATTAGTAAAAACATCAACGTAAATCGAAAGGCAAATCATGATATGTCATCTAATTTTAAAAAGAACCCTGGATTCAAAAATATAAATCAAGAAGAAAAAGAGGGGCAGAGACAAGAAGCTCTTCGATCAAATGCACAAAACCAACAAAAATCTTTTATTGAAAAGGATTACACAGAATCAGACATTCAAAAGCCTAGAAAGAAAGCTCAATCCAAAAATAATAAGGAAACGGGACTCGACTTTTTTTTGAAAAAATATTTGCTTTTTCAATTAAGATGGAATAACTCTTTGAATCAAAAAGTTATTGACAATATCAAAGTGTATTCTCTCCTGCTTAGATTAAAAAATCCAAGAGAAATTGCTATATCCTCTATTCAAAGAGGAGAAATGCGCCTGGATGTAATGCTTTTTCAAAAGGATCTAACCCTTACAGGATTGATAAAGGGGGGACTTTTGGTTATCGAACCAATTCGTCTATATCTAAAATGGGATTTCCTATTTTTTATGTATCAAATTGTAGGTATTTCATTGGTTCATAAGGATAAACAGCAAATTAAAACAAGATGTCGAATAAAAGAATATGTTGATAAGATTGATTTCGATGGATCCATTTTACCATACGGAAAAACTCTTGTGAATGGGCACGAAAAGGATTATGATTTGCTTGTTCCTGAACATATTCTATCTCCTAGGCGTCGTAGAGAATTACGAATTCTAATGAGTTTTAATTCAGGAAAGGGGAATGTTATGGGTAGGGGTCCATTCATTTTGAATGGGAAAAGCGTAAGGGATTGTGAACAATTTTTTTATGAAGACAAATATCTTGATACAGATACAAATAAATTCATTCAATTCAAATTATTTCTTTGGCCCAATTATCGATTAGAAGAATTGGCTTGTATGAATCGCTATTGGTTTAATAGTAATAATGGAAGTCGTTTCAGTATGTTAAGGATACGTATGTATCCACGACACAGAATTTTGTAATTGATGGTCCATTTTCTATATATTCATCACTATATCCAGTATAGAAAGGCATGAAGATGTATACACACATATTGTGTTAGATGTCATTCTAAAACAAAAACTGCTTCAATGACGTGCTAATTAAATATAGAAAAGAATTGGTGAAATCCTCTTAATTAAGTCAATTTTCTGTTTCACAGGTTCTAAAAAAAGGCAATCCCCCTATTCGAATTTTGTTGGAATTGAAATTCCATTTGTTAATTGAATTTTTATTTTCTAGAAAACAAAGTAAAATCTATCTATTTGTGTACCCCAAACCAAAAAACGACTATTATTTTTGATCAGTAAAATCCATATATATTTGTGGAAAAAAGAAAAGAATTTCTTTTTTTATTTTATGGTAAAAAATTCATTCATCTCAGCTATTCCGCAAGAAAAAAAAGAAAAAAACAAAGGATCTACCGAATTTCAAATATTGAATTTCACTAAAAGGATACGTAGACTTACTTCACATTTGGAATTGCACAAAAAAGATTATTTATCTCAGAGGGGGCTTCGGAAGATTTTAGGAAAACGTCAACGGCTACTGACCTATTTGTCAAATAAAAATAGAGTACGTTATAAAGAATTAATTGGTCAACTGGATATTCGGGAACCAAAAATTCGTTAATTTGAATTTGAAGATTCGCTTGCATTTTTTGGTTTCTAAAATTAGATCTTTAATTTTGATGAACTTTGTTTCGTTTTCAGAAATTTGTAGAATAATGAATCGGGAAAAAACATATGACTGTACCGGCTACAAGAAAAGATCTGATGATAGTCAATATGGGTCCGCACCACCCATCAATGCACGGTGTTCTTCGGCTCATCGTCACTCTAGATGGTGAAGATGTTATTGACTGTGAACCCGTATTGGGTTATTTACACAGAGGGATGGAAAAAATTGCGGAAAATCGAACAATTATACAATATTTACCTTATGTAACCCGTTGGGATTATTTAGCTACTATGTTCACAGAGGCAATAACGGTAAATGCACCAGAGCAGTTGGGAAATATTCAAGTACCTAAAAGAGCTAGCTATATCAGAGTAATTATGCTGGAGCTGAGTCGTATAGCTTCTCATTTATTATGGCTTGGACCTTTTATGGCGGATATCGGTGCACAAACTCCTTTCTTCTACATTTTTAGAGAGAGGGAATTACTGTATGATCTATTTGAAGCTGCCACAGGTATGCGAATGATGCATAATTACTTCCGTATCGGGGGGGTAGCTACCGATCTGCCTTATGGTTGGATAGATAAATGTTTTGATTTCTGTGATTATTTTTTAACAGGAGTGGTGGAATATCAAAAGCTTATCACGCAGAATCCCATTTTTTTGGAACGAGTTGAAGGGATAGGCATTATTGGTGGAGAAGAAGCAATAAATTGGGGTTTATCAGGGCCGATGTTACGAGCTTCCGGCATCCAATGGGATCTTCGTAAAGTTGATCATTATGAGTGTTATGATGAATTCAATTGGGAAGTCCAATGGCAAAAAGAGGGGGATTCATTATCTCGTTATTTAGTACGAATCGGTGAAATGACGGAGTCCATAAAAATTATTCAACAGGCTCTAGAAGGAATCCCAGGGGGGCCCTATGAGAATTTGGAAGTACGGCGCTTTGATAAAACAAAAGATTCCGAATGGAATGATTTTGAATATCGATTCATTAGTAAAAAGCCTTCTCCCTCTTTTGAATTGTCTAAACAAGAACTTTATGTAAGAGTAGAAGCCCCAAAGGGAGAATTGGGAATTTTTTTGATAGGGGATAATAGTGTTTTTCCCTGGAGATGGAAAATCCGTCCGCCCGGTTTCATTAATTTGCAAATTCTTCCTCAGCTGGTTAAAAGAATGAAATTGGCCGATATCATGACGATACTAGGTAGTATAGATATCATTATGGGGGAAGTTGACCGTTGAAATGATAATTGATACGACAAAAGTACAAGCTATCAATTCTTTTTCCAGATCGGAATCTTTAAAGGAGGTCATAGGGCTCATATGGATGCTTGTCCCTATTTTGATTCTTGTATTGGCAATAACAATAGGAGTACTCGTGATCGTGTGGCTAGAAAGGCAAATCTCCGCGGGGATACAACAACGTATTGGTCCTGAATATGCCGGTCCCCTGGGAATTCTTCAAGCTATAGCGGACGGAACTAAACTACTTTTCAAAGAGGATATCCTCCCATCTAGGGGGGATATTCGTTTATTCAGCATTGGGCCATCTATAGCTGTCATATCCATAATACTAAGTTATTCAGTAATTCCTTTTAGTTATCACCTTGTTCTAGCCGATCTTGGTATAGGTGTTTTTTTATGGATTGCCGTTTCCAGTATAGCTCCTATTGGGCTTCTTATGTCAGGATATGGATCAAATAATAAGTATTCCTTTTCAGGTGGTCTACGAGCTGCTGCTCAATCAATTAGTTATGAAATACCATTAACTCTATGCGTATTATCAATATCTCTACGTGTGATTCGTTGGAACATACATCAACCTTTATTTCCTTTCTTTATTTCTAGGAAATAAATGGAATGTATTGAATAAATATCTTTATTTTTTTATTCAGCATTAGGGTCGATGAATTAAACCCGATAGTTATATGAGTGAAAGAAAACGGCTTATAAATTAGCAGTAATATGATTAATTCTCATTCTCTATGTACAGGAGTAAAATGAAAGTACACATAAGCAGTATAAATGGGTTACCCCAAGGTTGGTTGATTAATCATCATGCCTTGAAGCGGGTACAAAAAAAGAAAAACTGTATCAAGTTTTTACAATTTTTCTGTATTACTATACAGGGACAGGTAATCAGTTAAAAATGGGTGGACAGTTAGGAACACCAAGATACGCAAAGGATTCGTAATGGAGATAATATAAGGTATCCAAAGAAGTATTTTTAGATAAAAGGAATCATAATGAGGACTTTAAGTTGGTAGAAATGACCAAGCAGTACTTCCCCCTGATTCCGATCCAGAGTATGTTCCTATCCACTGATGAAAGAAATGACTATCAGGAACGAAGTAATACCTTATTTCATTTTCTTTTAGAGGAAAAACAACCCTTCTGAGAAAGAAGAAAAGGAACGAAATAAATGGAAGAAATGGAATACAATAAAAAAAAAAGAAATCTTTTTTTTTTATTTTCACTTTTTCTTTTCCTCGTATAATTCATACAGATATGATTATTATCATGATTCATGGAACTGGTGCAGTGTCTAATGATTTTTCGTAATATAAAGAAATAAGTCAAAATATTTATTGATGCAAGGCATATACTATTGAAAGGTTCAGTTATTACTGAAACAAAGATAAATGGATAATTAAAAAAAAAATATTAAATATTATGAAATAAGATATGAGATCAATTCAGAAGCATTATTATTAATATAGCAAACAGAATTTCATTGGTCTAATTTAATTAGGAACTTTACGATACATTTTTATTCTATCTAATCGACAAAAGCATGCGCAGGTAACGCCGAATTAGATTTATTTGCGACCATTGAGGAGCCGTATGAGGCGCGGGTCTCATGTACGGTTCTGTAATAGCGATGGGAGAGCAGTAATGTTATCATCGACTATGATTATCTAACAGTTCAAGTACAATTGATATTGTTGAAGTACAATCCAAATATGGAATTTGGGGATGGAATCTTTGGCGTCAACCCGTAGGGTTTATAGTTTTTCTAATTTCATCCCTAGCAGAATGTGAAAGATTGCCCTTTGATTTACCAGAGGCAGAAGAAGAATTAGTTGCAGGTTATCAAACCGAATACTCAGGTATCAAATTTGGTTTATTTTATGTTGCTTCTTACCTAAATCTACTAGTTTCTTCATTATTTGTAACAGTTCTGTACTTTGGGGGGTGGAATCTTTCTATTCCGTACACATCCCTTTTTGGACTTTTTGGAATAAATCAAACCAGCGGAGTTTTTGGAACAACAATGGGTATGTTTATTACACTAGCCAAAACTTATTTATTCCTCTTCATTTCGGTTGCAACAAGATGGACTTTGCCTAGAATGAGAATGGATCAACTATTAAATCTCGGATGGAAATTTCTTTTGCCTATTTCTCTAGGTAATTTTTTATTGACAACTTCTTTCCAACTCCTTTCGCTGTAACAAAATAGTAAGTTGTTCAGAGAGTTAGAAACCCTCTCAAGAGAAAGAAATGGAAAAATATCATGAATATCGGCGAAGATGTTCCCTATGATAACTGGGTTCATGAATTATGGTCAACAAACAGTACGAGCCGCAAGATACATTGGTCAGAGTTTCACGATTACCTTATCCCACACGAATCGGTTACCTGTAACTATTCAATATCCTTATCAAAAATCAATCACATCAGAGCGTTTTCGCGGCCGAATCCACTTTGAATTTGATAAATGTATTGCTTGTGAAGTATGTGTTCGTGTATGTCCCATAGATCTACCTGTTGTAGATTGGAAATTAGAAACGGATATTCGAAAGAAAAGGTTGCTTAATTATAGTATTGATTTTGGAATATGTATATTTTGTGGTAATTGCGTCGAGTATTGTCCCACAAACTGTTTATCAATGACTGAAGAGTATGAACTTTCTACTTATGATCGTCACGAATTGAACTATAATCAAATTGCTTTGGGTCGCTTACCAATATCAGTAATTGGAGACTATACAATTCAAATAAACAATTATGAATTGGACTCATATAAAAAAACGACAGGCAAACCTCTAGATTCAGAAAAGATTACCAATTAATTACTAAGACTCTGTTTGTTTTGATGGAAAAAAAAAGGGGGGGTTCTTTTTGGATGGTTAAGCAGTAACCACAAAAATCTGTATTTTTCATTTTTATTTATTTATTGATTTTATGATAATTGTGACTTGAATCTAGAATAGGTTCATATATCTGCGACAATTTCGAAATTTACAAACCATCCCGAACTACCCTTTCAGACAAGAAAGCGGGATTGGTGCATGAATGTGTCTGCATGAATTCACATCGCATTAAGATTCCATTAAGAATGTATTACATAGAATAATAAAAAAGGGCAATCTCCTTTTCCCGAATCAATCATTAGGATCATGAAATATTTCTACTTTTTATTCTTTATTCTATTTCACATAATGGGTTTACCTGGACCAATACACGATATTCTTTTAGTATTTTTGGGGTCGGGTATTGTATTAGGAAGTCTAGGAGTAATATTACTTACCAATACAATCTATTCTGCTTTTTCTTTGGGTTTAGTTCTTGTTTGTATATCCTTATTTTATATTCTATCTAATTCCTATTTTGTAGCCGCCGCGCAGCTCCTTATTTACGTGGGAGCCATAAATGTTTTAATAATATTTGCTGTGATGTTTATGAAAGGTTCAGAATATTCCAAAGATTCTTCTATTTGGACTGTTGGGGATAGGGTTACTTCATTAGTTTGTACAAGTATCTTTTTTTCATTAATTACTACTATCTTGGATACGTCATGGTACGGTATTATTTGGACTACAAGATCAAACCAGATTATGGAGCAAGACCTTTTAAGTAACGTTCAACAAATTGGAATTCATCTAGTAACCTATTTTATTCTTCCATTTGAACTTATTTCAATAGTTCTTTTAGTTGCTTTGATAGGTGCAATTGCTATGGCTCGTCAGTAATGAACATTACATTTTCTTTTTTTCTAAGAAAAAAGACAAATATTTGTCTTTTTTTTATAGCGGAAAATTTCTCTCAACCCTTTTTCACACCGTTTCTATATTTTTTCACATTGTTTCCATATAGAAAGTGGAAATTTTCGTTCTATACATTACCAATATTTTTCTGTCCCATACCTTTTATACGCGAGTTGAATCAACCAAATTGGTGAAATTTTTATTCATATTGAAATGAATCGAGATTGATGAGGAGTTGGTTAATGATGCTCGAGCATGTACTTTTTTTGAGTGCCTATTTATTTTCTATCGGTATTTTTGGATTGATTACAAGTCGAAACATGGTTAGAGCACTTATGTGCCTTGAGCTTATTCTGAATGCGGTTAATCTAAATCTTGTAACATTTTCTCATTTATTTGATAGTCGTCAATTAAAGGGCGACATTTTTTCTATTTTTGTTATAACTATTGCAGCTGCTGAAGCAGCTATTGGACTGGCCATTGTTTCATCAATCCATCGTAACAGAAAATCAACTCGTATCAATCAATCCAATTTGTTAAATAAATAGTCATAATAACCGAAATAAAGAGAAATATTAATCTATCCTATCTATAGATAAAAAATTTTATAATTCAACAACTTCAGTTAGTATGTACATGTATCAGTCATATGATCATGTTTCCTAAAACGTAGGAAATCAAAGTATCTTGGACCTTTCTCATGAGCAGATTTAGAAGTCGATTGAATATGAAAAAAAAATTCTGATACTTTACTGATTCGTTTGGTATCTACAATAAATAATTTTTTTATTAATGATATACCAGATCGAAAATTGAAAACGCTCAAAAACTCAATAGACCCAATGTCGCACTCAGTAAAAATTTATGATACATGTATAGGATGTACTCAATGTGTACGAGCCTGCCCCACGGATGTGTTGGAAATGATACCTTGGGACGGATGTAAAGCTAAGCAAATAGCTTCGGCTCCAAGAACAGAGGACTGTGTAGGTTGTAAAAGATGCGAATCCGCCTGTCCAACGGATTTCTTGAGCGTTCGAGTTTATTTATGGCATGAAACAACTCGTAGCATGGGTCTAGCTTATTGATACGTTTTCAAAAAATTCGACTTTAATCCATTTGATTCCTCTTTACCGAGAAAAATCCGTACTCGACAAAAAAAAATCGAGTGCGGATTTTTTTGGACAAAACCTATCTTGTCTTTACTACGAGTAATTTTCCTTGGTTAACAATAATTGTTGTTTTTCCGATATTCGCGGGTTTATTCATTTTCTTTCTGCCACATAGAGGGAATAAAGTGGTACGGTGGTATACAATTTCTATATGTTTATTAGAACTCCTTCTAACAACCTATGTTTTTTGTTATCATTTCAAATTGGACGATCCGTTAATTCAATTGGAGGAGAATTATAAATGGATAACCATTTTTGATTTTCACTGGAAACTGGGAGTTGATGGGCTTTCCATAGGACCCATTTTACTGACAGGATTCATCACTACTTTAGCTACCTTAGCGGCCTGGCCAGTTACTCGATATTCGCGATTGTTCTATTTCCTGATGTTGGCAATGTACAGCGGTCAAATAGGCTCATTTTCTTCTCGAGACCTTTTACTTTTTTTCCTAATGTGGGAGTTAGAATTAATTCCTGTTTACCTTCTTTTATCTATGTGGGGGGGGGGGAAACGCCTTTACTCAGCTACAAAGTTTATTTTGTACACAGCAGGAGGTTCCATTTTTCTCTTAATAGGAGTTCTGGGTATGGGCTTATATGGTTCCAATGAACCAACATTAAATTTGGAAACATTAGCTAATCAATCATATCCCCTAGCATTGGAAATAATATTCTATATTGGCTTTCTTATTGCTTATGCTGTCAAATTACCAATTATACCTCTGCATACATGGTTACCGGATACCCATGGAGAAGCACATTACAGTACATGCATGCTTCTAGCTGGAATCTTATTAAAAATGGGAGCATATGGGCTGATTCGGATCAATATGGAATTATTGCCTCATGCCCATTCTATATTTTCTCCTTGGTTGATTGTAGTAGGGGCTATTCAAATAATCTATGCAGCTTCAACCTCGCTTGGTCAACGCAATTTAAAAAGGAGAATAGCTTATTCTTCTATATCTCACATGGGTTTCACAATTATTGGAATTGGTTCTATAACTGATACGGGACTTAATGGAGCCCTTTTACAAATAATTTCTCATGGATTTATTGGTGCTGCACTTTTTTTCTTGGCAGGAACAAGTTACGATAGAATACGTCTTGTTTATCTCGACGAAATGGGGGGAATAGCTATCCCAATGCCTAAAATATTTACCATGTTCAGTAGTTTTTCAATGGCTTCTCTTGCATTGCCAGGAATGAGTGGTTTTGTTGCGGAGTTAGTAATATTTTTTGGAATAATTACCAGCCCACAATATCTTTTAATCCCCAAAATTGTAATTACTTTTGTAGTGGCTATTGGAATGATATTAACTCCTATTTATTCATTATCTATGTTACGGCAGATGTTCTATGGATACAAGCTATTCAATTGCAAAAAGTCTCATTTTTTCGATTCTGGACCACGAGAACTTTTTATTTCAATCTGTATCCTTTTACCTGTAATAGGTATTGGTATTTATCCAGATTTTGTTCTCTCGTTATCAGTTGACAAGGTAGAAACTATTTTATCTAATTATTTTTAATTAATTTCAATTATTTAATAATTGAAATTAATTAAAAATAATTAGATAAAATATTATAAAAATATAAATAAATGAAAAAAAAAGTTTTCATGAATAATATGTAAAATGAAGTAAAAAAAAAAACTCCTGTGATATTTAAAAGGAATTGCCGTAAATAAAAAAATGAAAAGAAAAAAACATCATGAATTAAAATAAAATCAAATACATCGGAAGTTTTTGAGAACCATTAAATTAGAATTTAATGGTTCTCAAAAACTCGCAAAACTTTCGTTATATATGACATGGAACAGTGTTCTTATGTATTTATCAAGTCATTTTTTTCTTTAATTAGAGGTGAATGCACCATAACTATGCAGTCCTATTCCTAATAGATTTACTCCGAAATAACATATCCAAATAATAAGAAATCCAATCGAAGCTACAATTGCTGAATGCATATCCTGCAAACGTTGATTTGTCCTCGTATGTAAATAAATAGCGAATATGGTCCAAGTAATAAATGCCCAGGTTTCCTTGGGGTCCCAATTCCAATAAGATCCCCACGCCTCGTTCGCCCATACTGCTCCTGATAGAATACCTATGGTTAACAAAGTAAATCCTAGATTAATAATCCGATAACTCCAATGATCCAACTGTTGAGTCAATTGATATTTATGATAATTTTTAAATGAAAGAAAAGAAGTGTTTTGTAAAAAACTTTTTTTCTTTTTTAAAGGACGTACTTCGCTAAGTAAAAATGACTCAATTAAAAAAGAAAATGGATTCATTTTCTCCAAGATTTCTATGTTTTTTCGAAATGTAATAACTAAAAGAGATACTGATAATAAGGATCCGCACAAAAGGGCTCCATAACTTAATAACATCATACTTACGTGCATCATTAGCCATTGAGATTGTAGAGCGGGTACTAGTATTGCGGGTCGATGCATTTCATTTAAAATACCTGAAGTTGCAAAGGCTTGGCAAAAAATAGCACTTGGGGCCGTAATTGTGCTTAAATCATTTTGATGGTTCCATATTTTGTAAAACATATGAATAGTGGAGAAACCCCATGAAAGGAACATTAATGATTCATATAAATTACTTAACGGTAAATGTCTTGAATAAATCCAACGAGTAATTAATAAACCTGTTATGCAAAAAGAGGTAGTTATTATGCCCTTTTCTAACGAGTTACATAGTCCTATGATTCCAGGAACTAATAATTTTATTAAATGAACCGAAATCACAATTGAAATAATCGAAAAAGAGATGTGAGTTAATACATGTTCTAAAGCTATAGATATCATATAATAATGATTATATTCATTAATGTAATTCAATAAATAAAAAATACTTTCTTAGAATCAAATTAGGATAGAAGAAAAAAATGCAAAATCGAATTTTCTATAGGATCTAATCTATTGTGCTCTCTTTCTTTTTTTTATTAGGGGGGTGCCGCCACTCGGACTCGAACCGAGATGCTCTAGCACTGCTTCCTAAGAGCAGCGTGTCTACCAATTTCACCATAGCGGCTTGGTCAAAATTATAATAGCACATATTCGATTTAATTGTCTAGATTGATGGAATCAATGCAATTTATTTTTGTAAACATTTGAATTGATGAATCCAACAAATTTTCAAATATAAATTTGAACCTTGAATAATACTTACCTTAGCTTTTGTATGGTCTTATGTTAAAAACGAAAGAAAAAGGAGTGGAGTATTTCACATATCATAAGTTAACCCGTTCTGGTTAGACTGAAATTATTACGACACCCTTCTCCTTATTGAATCGAATTAAGAATTTTTTTCTGTTTCTGTTTTTTATGCCTTAATTCTTATTTTATTTATTTCTTTCATAAACAAATACAAAATGGAAAAAGAAAGACAGATTCTTTTTTAATGAAAAAAAAAAAAAGAGTTTCAACCTGATATGATTTCAATCCTAGCGTACTTATACAACCTTTTAGAACCTTTAGATTAGAGTATTTAAAATATGAAATTTATCTCTAAGAAAATAGGCATATATCCCCCTATATACATATATAGATTATAGGTAGATAAATAGGAATACAATCCATATTGATCTATAAATAGATCAATATGGAGATTCCATCTAGATCCATAAAAAACAGAAAAAAATAAAACTTTTTAAAAAAGAGATAATACTTTTTCTAAAACCCCGTTAGACAGATAAATTTTCATTCTACATATCAAAATACCCCGGAAAATCCCGTTTATATGGATTGAAAGTTAGAATTAATGTAAATTATTCATTTTATTTATAATAAGTCGTCGACTTTCTAATTCATAGAGTAAGATTTATTGCTTATTTTTTTGTAACACAAAAAAACTCTTTGAACGTCCAGTAGAAATGGATTTAGCTAAGGAAAAAGCCCTTTTTGCCTCCCAATATCCCCGTTTTTTCCAAATATTTCTACGAATACGTTTTTTTGATATAGAAGTACGTTTCTTTGGAACCGCCATTTCAAAGATGTTAGTTATTTTTCTTTTATAGTTATATGTGAAAGACATGTATTATTCAAAAAGGATTCTTTTTCTATTGATCATCTATATTTATTCCATACTGAATACTTCGTTCATTTATATCTTAAAGATAGGCGCATATTCGAATAGAATATTCTTAAGAAAAAAAGAAATAGAAGAAAAGGGTATGTTTATTTAATAGAATGCAATCCTTTTCACATCTCTATTATATGGAATAATGCGAAAAGAAAGAAAAATTCGTATTCATTGGTACCTTGATATCTTTATATGGGTCCATGTCTATGGGATCCATTTAATTGAAGTGCAACCAATTCCCTTTTCTTATAAATAGAAAGAAAAAGATTCTAATTAATGTCTTAGTTGATTCCTATACTGTTGCCTTATATTTTTTAAGATAGAAAGGTTTAGATTAAGATAAGAACCCTTACCTATACTAAATGAAGAAAACGATAATAAAACACTTTTCTATTAATTGATCATTCTCGAGGATAAAGTACTTCTAGTCTAATTAGAATGAAATAAGACTAGAAATAAATTTCTTAAAGAATACATTTTTTTTTTGAAAAAGTCATTTTAGTAAAAATACATCTTAGTTCTATCTAAAATTATGAATACACTAGTCATAAGATTTCAAAAAAAAAAAGAAAACACAGGTTTCTTTAATTAGGATAAAAAAAGCCAATCAATTAGTTTTACAATAAATTAGACAATGACTATGAATAAAATATGATTAAATTGCGCCGTCTTGGGTAGAGTCGAGTTTTTGTTGGATATCATGTCCCCGAATCATTCCCTTTTATGTTATTTTTTTCTTACTATAAATATAAAGAAAAGATATAAATCGGCATCTAACTAATAAACTAAGAGAATAGACGAGCGATTGAAAATTTCATACTCTCTCTTATTATATTATTTTATTAATTAATATAATATTAATATTTTAATTATTAAATAATAAAAATTAACCCAATTTTTCAAATTAAAAAAATAATCAAGCAACGCGATTCCTCTATTTGTTTCTTTTTTTTTTATCTCACTATAGATGGATTCTATAGATTGATTCTTTTTATTTAATTATTGTTACTATTGTAAAGATAAGAGCTGGTGAGTCAGAAGCAATTAATAAGAAAAAAAAATGGGATTTTCCTATGGAACGTACATACCCATATGCGTGGATCATACCTTTTATTCCACTCCCGGTTACTGTGTTAGTAGGATTGGGACTTCTATTTGTTCCGAATGCAACAAAAAATCTTCGCCGTATGTGGGCTTTTATTAGTGTTTTATTATTAAGCATAGCTTTCCTTTTTTCGATCGATATATCCATTCAACAAATAAGGGGCAGCTCCGTTTGTCAATATCTATGGTCTTGGACCATAAATAATGATTTTTCTTTGGAGTTTGGCTATTTGATTGATTCGCTTACTTCTATTATGTTAATACTAATCACTACTGTTGGAATCATGGTTCTTATTTATAGTGATAATTACATGTCTCATGACCAAGGATATTTGAGATTTTTTGCGTATCTGAATTTTTTTAATGCTTCCATGCTTGGATTAGTTACTAGTTCCAATTTAATACAAATTTACATTTTTTGGGAACTTGTAGGAATGTGCTCTTATTTACTAATAGGTTTTTGGTTCACACGACCCATTGCAGCAAATGCTTGTCAAAAAGCCTTTGTAACTAATCGTGTAGGGGATTTTGGTTTATTATTAGGAATCTTAGGACTTTATTGGATAACGGGCAGTTTTGAATTTCGGGATTTATTCAAAATTTTCAATATCTTGGTCCATAATAATACAATAAATCTTTTTTTTGCAGCTCTGTGTGCCTCTCTATTATTTCTTGGTGCAATTGCGAAATCCGCACAATTCCCTCTTCATGTATGGTTGCCTGATGCAATGGAAGGTCCTACGCCTATCTCCGCTCTTATACATGCTGCGACTATGGTCGCAGCGGGAATTTTTCTTGTTGCTCGACTTTTTCCTCTTTTTATCGACTTACCATACATAATGTATTTTATTTCTTTGATAGGCATAATCACAGTATTATTAGGAGCTACTTTAGCTCTTGCGCAAAGAGACATTAAGAGAAGTTTGGCCTATTCGACAATGTCACAATTGGGTTATATTATGCTAGCTATGGGGATAGGTTCTTATCGAGCTGCTTTATTTCATTTGATTACTCATGCCTATTCGAAAGCATTATTGTTTTTGGGATCCGGATCCATTATTCATTCTATGGAACCCATAGTTGGATATTCGCCAGACAAAAGTCAGAACATGGTTCTTATGGGCGGTTTAAGAAAATATGTGCCAATTACAAAAACTACTTTTTTATTAGGTACACTCTCTCTTTGTGGTATTCCACCTCTTGCTTGTTTTTGGTCGAAAGATGAAATTCTTAATGATAGCTGGTTATATTCACCAATTTTTGCGATAATAGCTTATTCCACAGCTGGTTTAACCGCATTTTATATGTTTCGAGTATATTTACTTACTTTTGATGGACATTTGCGCATTCATTTTACAAATTTGAATGGAGCTAAAAGCCGTTCACTCTATTCAATATCTATATGGGGAAAAGAAGAATCAAACTTGAATAATCAAAATTGTTTTTTATCAGAAATCAACAAAAATGATGAAAAGGTTTTCTTTTTTTCAAAAAAAACATATAAAATAGGTAATTATGCGAAAAACATAATGTTCTCTTTTAGTATTTATTTTGGTAATGAAATTCTTTTTCCATATCCACATGAATCGGACAGTACCATGTTATTATCAATATATGTATTGGGTCTGTTTACTTTGTTCGTTGGATTCATAGGAATTCCTTTGGATCAAGGAATCATTTATTTTGATATATTATCAAAATGGTTAACTCCATCAATAAACCTTTTGCATAAAAATTCACATTATTCTGTGGATTGGTATGAGTTTGTGATAAATGCCACTTTTTCAGTTAGTATAGCATTGTTTGGAATATTCATAGCGTCTTTTTTATATGGGTCTGTTTTTTCATCTTTTCGAAGTTTGGACTTAATTAATTCATTTGAAACAAAAGGCCAAAAAAGAATTTTTTTAGACCGAATTCTAAATGTAATATACAATTGGTCATATAATCGTGGTTATATAGACAACTTTTTCACAGTCTATTTAACTAGAAATATAAGGAAGTTGTCCGAACTAACCCATTCTTTTGACAAACGGCTGATTGATGGAATTACCAACGGGGTTGGTGTTGCGAGTTTTTTTGTGGGAGAGGGAATAAAATACGTAGGAGGGGGGCGAATTTCTTCTTACTTGTTTGTGTATTTGTCTTATGTATCAATCTTTTTAGTAGGAATTTACTACTTTTTTGTTTTGTGAATCAACCTTTGTAATTGTTCCACGATATGGTCCGTTGAAAAACGGATCATACCATTTAGGCAAGCATTTTTGTTCATTCTCATCATGGCACAATCGGATCCGTTTTTCAAGTACATCTATTGAAACAGACCCCTTCTCTATAGCTTCTATTCGATTTATTAACTCATTACTCAAGTTGTTTTTTTTTTTTTTATTTGTATAAACCCAATTATTATACAGGTCCTCTGGGGATCCTTTTTCTGTCGTGTATAAAGACATCTTTTTTTGTATTATTTCCTCAATAGTCGACAAACTGGGTGGATATGTAAAAGATATGATTTTTTTTCCATCACTTGGACATGTGTGAAAGAAATATTGTGACATTTTATTGCTTACAGCATTTTCAAATCGATCATTTTTTATATATCGTAATGGACGATTCCATCGCTTATAGTCGAAAAGAAGAGTTACAAGAGGTTTTTCAAACCAAAAGAGGTCTTTATCTTCCTCATCTTTAAGTATTTCCTTTCCATTCACTCGGATCTCTTCCGTTTCATCTAGTTTGTCCGGATCCTCCTGTTCTTCCGAACAAAGAGAAGGGTCTTCTTCGGTGGATCCCTCTTGTTCCTGTTTAGTCCCCTTCGTTTCGGAAGTCGTTTCTATTTCTACATCTGTTTCTTCCTCACTTTCCCCTCTTTCTTCCATTTCTGAGGTTTCTTTCAGTTTCTTAGTAACAATAGGCGATGGCATTCTGCCTAAATAGTAGACAGAGGTGATAAATAA